GGCCTCTTGAATCTTCTTTAGTCCCTATTTTTATTTTGATAGGAATTATCTTGTTGAGACCCTATAGAATCAATTAAAACCTAAGATTCATACTAGAACCACGATGATTGAATAAAGCCCCCAGGCTAAGCTCAAAGGTTCTCTGAGTAAGAACCTTTGATCATCACTTATTCAATTAAGAAATGAAATGCCTAAACAAAATTCAGAGAAACATTTGATTTGTCCGTTGGGCAAAATAAACATAATTTTGAAGGAAAAAACCTTTATATTTATATATATATTTTATAATATATTATAAAATATAATTCAAAGAATCTTTGAAATTTTTTTTTTATTTAATCCAGTCGCGAGGTCTGAATAGTAGGTATGAATCATAGTTCAAATATCTTGATCTATTCCATATATTCCGTGCTCCAGATACAAAAATGAATATCCGACGAGGCAGAACCCATCTCTCTCAAGATGACAGACCATTATCTGTACTATCAATAGGATCAATTATAACAAGTCACACACTCATATTCCGGAAATACAGAAACAAAGGAATTCCACGGTCGAACTGCCAGAATGGCCTAGAAATCCGCGCCCTGAGTGATTCATTTTGGATTGAAAAGCTAGGACTTCATGATTTTTTTATTTTTATGGATCTAATTCATTGAAATTCCATCCAGCAAAACGGAAGAATTATAAATCTCCAAAATAATAGATAGGAATACCGCAAATAGAGCCATTGCGATCCCCATCAAAGGGGTAGTTCCCCACCCAGGAGCTACTTTCCCATATTCCGAATTCAAAGGTTTCAATAAACTGCCTACATTAGTTTGTCTTGGACCAGATCTAGAACTACCCTCGACGGTTTGTGTAGCCATAAATCCTATTGCATTGGTTGAGATCGGTTGACTTTGTATACGATTCCGTTGTAAATAAACGATCTTATCATAAATCCATTGTGGTCTTGAAATTTTATAATAATGGAAACAGCAACCCTAGTCGCCATCTTTATATCTGGTTTACTTGTAAGTTTTACTGGGTATGCCTTATATACCGCTTTTGGGCAACCCTCTCAACAACTAAGAGATCCATTCGAGGAACACGGGGACTAGTTGAAGTAAAGTAATGAGCCTCCTATATTGGGAGGCTCATTACTTTACTTCAACTTAGATAATGTAAGATTGAAAAATCATTTCTTAGTAGGAACCTTAGGAGGCTCTCTAAAAAAAATAGCGAAAAAAATGATTCCTAGAGTCGAGACTAAGAGGAATGTATAAACCAATGCTTCCATAAATTTGATTGTGGTTTACAATTATAGCTTCCACACCTATTCATTTGGGATCATCTCCCAGATTAAGAAAGGACAAGAGTCAAAGAAAGGGCGGTGATTCAAATCAAAATTTCTCTGGTACTCTATGTCAAAGTTAAATCACAAAAATACAATAGAGGCGAAAGATACAAGATCAGTGTTGTATCAGACTACTTGTCTCCTTGTAGTTGGATCTCCAAGTTTTTGGAATGCTCCAAATTCCACTTGAGCATCCAAATCTGGGTCAATACCAGCAAAAACATCTCTGAACAAGGTTCTAGCACCATGCCAAATGTGTCCGAAAAAGAAGAGTAAAGCAAACGAAGCATGTCCAAAAGTGAACCAACCCCTTGGGCTGCTACGAAAAACACCATCAGATTTCAAAGTAGCACGATCTAATTCAAAAATTTCACCCAATTGAGCACGTCTAGCATATTTTTTCACAGTAGCAGGATCACTATAACTGACTCCATCAAGTTCGCCACCATAGAATTCAACAGTTACTCCTACTTGTTCGACACTATACTTCGATTCTGCTCTTCTAAAAGGAACATCGGCTCTTACAATTCCGTCTCCGTCTACCAAAACTACTGGAAATGTTTCAAAAAAAGTAGGCATACGACGTACAAAAAGCTCGCGCCCTTCTTTATCTCTAAAGACGGGATGTCCTAACCATCCAACGGCTATTCCATCCCCGTTGTCCATCGAGCCCGCTCTAAATAATCCCCCTTTTGCTGGGTTATTGCCAATGTAATCATAAAAAGCTAATTTTTCGGGAATTTTAGACCAAGCTTCTGATAAATTCAGATTTTCGGATAGTCCGGCACCAACCCTTCTATATATTTCTTGCTGGAAGTATCCTTGATCCCATTGATAACGAGTGGGACCAAATAATTCGATCGGGGTAGTTGCTGAGCCATACCACATAGTTCCAGCAACAACAAAAGCTGCAAAAAAGACAGCAGCGATACTACTGGAAAGGACCGTTTCAATATTACCCATACGTAATCCTTTGTATAGGCGTTGGGGCGGGCGGACACTAAGGTGGAATAGACCCGCCAATATCCCCAAGGTACCTGCTGCAATATGATGAGAGGCTATTCCTCCCGGAACAAAAGGATCAAAACCTTCTACCCCCCATGCAGGATTTACAGATTGGACTTTTCCAGTTAGTCCATAAGGATCGGACACCCATATTCCAGGACCATACAAACCTGTTACATGAAATGCACCAAACCCAAAGCAAGCTAACCCTGAGAGAAATAAATGAATTCCAAAGATCTTGGGCAAATCCAAAGAAGGTTTTCCTGTACGTTCATCGGAGAATATTTCGAGATCCCAATATACCCAATGCCAGATAGCTGCCAAGAAGCACAAACCAGAAAAGACAATATGCGCCGCGGCCACACCTTCGTAACTCCAAATACCCGGATTCGTTATAGTCCCTCCTGTGATACTCCAACCACCCCATGAATTGGTTATTCCTAAACGAGTCATGAAGGGTATAACGAACATACCTTGTCTCCACATTGGATCAAGAACGGGGTCAGAGGGATCAAAAACGGCTAATTCGTATAGAGCCATTGAACCGGCCCAACCAGAGACGAGAGCTGTATGCATTATATGTACAGCAAGCAACCGACCGGGATCATTCAATACGACGGTATGAACACGATACCAAGGCAAACCCATAGAAATACCCCTTTATCAAAGAAAAATAGACACCATGTAACTTTATCGCATTGGAAAAGAAAGACTATGCTATGGACCTCTCCCTTTCAGTGGATTATTTCGGAGCAAGGGTTAATATTTATTTAATTCCATTTCATTGGTAATAATGGAACAATTCTGTTCGTAGGAACAAAGATAAGCAGATCTATTCTATACCCGATAAGTACCAATACGCAATGGGGGATTGGTTCCATTTTTCTATGAGCGAATGCCTAGATACTAGTTCATCATTCGAACAGCCCGACCCATTCGTAATAATTTTTTTTTTTCATTTAGTCTTATTCTATGAACTTTCCAATCTAGGGATAAAATACGACATTACGTTTTCACATCAAAGTAAAATTTAGTATTTAACTCCCCTTTCTTTCAGTTGATGCCTATTGGTGTTCCAAAAGTACCTTTTCGGATTCCTGGAGAGGAAGATGCGGTTTGGGTTGACGTATAGTGCGGCTTGTCAGACATATTGGGTCATATGGGATTTCCCCGTTCTCTCCCCCGATCGAGATACCCTCTGTTTCGCCCAAAAAAGATTGCTTGAACCATGAATAAAAAATTTGGAGCGTGAAATGAAATTAGATCTATTTTTGAGGGGGTAGAAATCAATATTATCAATTATAAAAATTTATGGTTGGCTTGGTTGGACCAATAAAATGAAGTATCCAGGCTCCGTTCAAAAAATACCCAATTGGGTAATATTAATATATGTATGATTACCACTTGTATCATTAGTGATTACTTTATAGGATATGAGCGATCTCAAGCTGCCAATCAATGAAATAATATGATGACTACACCGAATAGTTGTTGTAAGGTTTTTTTTAAGAAAGGCATGAAATGAATTGAAAAAGTCGTACCAAAAAAAGTGGTATTGGGATCATTTGTCCTATATGTGCAAATTGAAATCGGGTGGATCTTTACCCGGAGTAGAGCATAAACCTAAAATAATTGAGTAGGCCCATTCAGGAACAAGAAAATTACATCGTAATTTGGGTTGAATTTCGATGAAACAATACATCAATGAGAGGTTAATTCGATTAGTTTAGTGAATTCTTTTCTTTTTTTTTTTATTTTTACGGAGAGACGCGCAAAAAATCATCTTTCTTAAAAAATATAGAAGAAAAGCCCCTTCCATTAGGAGGTAGAAAAGTCCTACTATAAAAAAGAAAGAAGGAGGGCTGGAATCAACACATTGATTCTTTTTTTCGCAATTTTTTTTGAACCGTATGCATCCAAAGGTGCGTGTACGGTTTCTAAGGGATAAAATTTTGTCCTAATCAACCGACTTCATCGAGAAAGATTACTTTTTTTAGGCCAAGAGGTTGATAGCGAGATCTCAAACCAAATTATTGGACTTATGGTATATCTCAGCCTAGAGGATGAGACCAGGGATCTTTATTTGTTTATAAACTCTCCCGGCGGAGGGGTATTATCCGGAGTAGCCCTTTATGATACTATGCAATTTGTGCCACCAGATGTACATACAATATGCATGGGATTAGCCGCTTCAATGGGATCTTTCCTCCTGGCCGGAGGAGAAATTACCAAACGTATAGCATTCCCTCACGCTTGGCGCCAATGAGTTTTTATTTGAGAGAAAAAAGAAGACTATGCCTTCGCGATATGTAATATGAATATTAAGTAATAATAGCATGGCACTTCGAGTTCGATATGAACAAACCATTATTGTTTTTTCATAACATGAGATTATGTATCGGGCGAGTAATATGAGACAAAAGGGATTTCGGATTTGATCTTATCTATCCGGGATTCATTTCAGCGTCACAAACTTTTTTGTTTTCACACCAGAAGTCTCTTTCCAATATTTCTGTTATGAAAGAGTACTAAAATGAAAAAAAAAAAGATCATTTTTATTTGTTTGATCGGATCAAAAAGAAACTTTGGGATTGCTGAATCACATACGAGATAAATTTAAAATATAGAAAGCAACGGAACCATCATAGTATTTTTTAACTCCTCTTAAAAGAAGGGTGGTAAATGGATCACTTAACAAATTGTGTCTGATGTATGCTATTTCTCTTTTTCCTCGACGGAAAGGAAAAGTAAATTCCATTGTGGAGCCGTATGCACAAAAAATGCCTGTACGGTTGTTCAATTAGAATATATTCTAATTTTTTTGTTATTCTTTATCTCTTTCCTTCGTCCAATAATACGAGATCTAGAAACCTTTCATTATGTTATATCATCAGGGTAATGATCCACCAACCTGCTAGTTCTTTTTATGAGGCGCAAACGGGAGAATTTGTCCTAGAAGCGGAAGAACTGCTGAAAATCCGCGAAACCGTCACAAGGGTTTATGTACAAAGAACGGGCAAGCCTTTATGGGTTGTATCGGAAGACATGGAAAGGGATGTTTTTATGTCAGCAACAGAAGCCCAAGCTCATGGAATTATTGATCTTGTAGCGGTCGAAAATGCCGGGGATTTCACGTAAATCCGTGATTTCATTTTAAACCAAACCATAATTTATAATTTGCATGAACCTACATTTCGTGTTTTTTCTACTCTGCTTACCGGGGTAAATTAACTAAATTTATATTTAAATAAATATATTAATATTAAAATTATATTAAAATTATATTAAAAATATATATATTTAAAATATATATATATAGGGTAAAAAAAATAGAAATAATTCATAATCATCTGGTTAGGATTGATCTAAACCAGCCCATTTTTTATATATGATTTAGCATGCCAACTATTAAACAACTTATTAGAAACACAAGACAGCCAATAAAAAATGTAACAAAATCCCCCGCTCTTCGGGGATGTCCTCAGCGTCGAGGAACATGTACTAGGGTGTATGTGCGACTCGTTCAGATCATGAGCTGGAAAAAAAGAAAAGAAAGGAACATTTTTTCCAGTATCAATGACCAGTACCAATGAATAGGATAGAAAAATTCCATTCAATATATAAATCTAAAAAACCTCCATTGTGTATTAAATTTATGGTTTCTATTGGTGCAAATCCAATCATTTCAATGGAAGATGAGAAGCAATTCCCCATTGGTAACAAAAGGTTATCCATTAAGCGGGGGGAAATCATATTTAAGAAGCAAAACAATTATGCTCTCACTCTTGCAAGAACGGACGAACATGGTCAGCTACCTAGCGAACCCTTTTAATTAAATACCGTTACTGTATGGGTAGATCTCATTGTGAAAAGACCTATTATTGGATAATTCATGGGTAGAGTCAAAGAATGTGAACTGTACAAGTTACTAATAACATTGATTAAATGAGGGAAGGGACTCCGGTGTATAGAGAGGACCTCACCGTTTAAGAAGCAACCATAGAAACGATGGAACCCACTATTTTTTATCCATTTTCCTTTACTATTTATTGATATTGATACTTTTTACTATACTCAACTTAATTTCAAATTTACTATTTTGTTGCTACCTAGTATCAATACAATTTCTTATTTCGAGGTTAAACGCCTGGAAAAATCGTGGTTGGGAAGGTCATAGTAGCAAAAGCCATTGGAATTTTTTTTTATACATCGGAAGAATCCGTTTTGTTATTAATAGACCAGGAAAGGGGAAAAGAATGGCTGAAAGAAAATAAATCAATTAGTTATTCATCAAAGTTTAATTTGATTCAATGACCAGAATTAGACGCGGGTATATAGCTCGGAGACGTAGAACAAAAATTCGTTTATTTGCATCAACTTTTCGAGGGGCTCATTCAAGACTTACTCGAAGTACTATTCAACAGAAAATGAGAGCCTTGGTTTCTGCTCATCGGGATAGGGGCAGGCAAAAGAGAAATTTTCGCCGTTTGTGGATCACTCGGATAAATGCAGCAATTCGCGAGAGTGGGGTATCCTATAGTTATAGTAGATCAATACATAATCTGTACAAGAGGCAGTTGTTACTTAATCGTAAAATACTTGCACAAATAGCCATATCAAATATGAATTGTCTTTACATGATTTCCAATAAGATCATTAAATAAGGAGATTGGAAGGAATACACCACCATAATGATTTAAACAGGGGCCCCCGGAGAATGAGCTCCGGGAAAGTACAGTAGAAATTAATAAAATAGTAAAAATGAATGAACACATTTCAATAACAAAAAGAATAAATCTTTTTGACTTTACGATTTTTTTCTTACAACGTGACAATCCAATATGGATTCTCTAAATTTTCGAACAAAAAGAAATCTGAGTTGGGGTTCGGATTGGAATTTTTATTCAATTGAGGAATAGGCCTATCTATTTATTTCTAGTTCGAGGACCTGTAGTTCTAGGAGTCGACTCAGTTCTTTCAAATTGTTTCTCATTATTAAGAAAAGGTAACAAAGATAAAATACGAGCTTGTTTTATAGCAATAGTAATTAATCGTTGTTGTTTCAAAGTCAATCTATTCACTCGTCTAGATAATATTTTTCCTTGTTCACTAATAAATCGACTAATTAAACTCATGTTTCTATAATCAATTCGATCCCCCGACCCAATTGGGGGTAAACGCCTACGAAAAGATCGCTTGGATTTAAGAAAAAGTCGCTTGGATTTATCCATGGTTTATTCCTTATCTTTAAAATACTATTTCTTAATTTCTAATTTTGTAATTTTGGATCCGCCCGAAATAGGATTTGGTTGTTTTATTTTTAGAATTTATATATTATTATAATATGTAATTATATGTAATTTATTCCTGTTCCTTGAAGGGGTGGGGTTACACACGCATTACATACACTTTAGCTATTTCTTTATCTCCCCATGAATCGTATGCTTGTAACAATAGCGGCAAAATTTTCTCAATTCCAATCGACTAGGCGTATTGTGTCGATTCTTTTGAGTAATATATCTGGAAATGCCCCTTGATTCCTTATTAATATCGTTTCGTACACAACTGTTACATTCCAAAATAACTCTTACTCTGACATCCTTACCCTTGGCCATGAGCCTCCTTTTTATTTTGGATTCACTCAACTCTTCCATTTTCGATCCGAAACGAAGAAGAAAAAAGAAGTTGCTGAATCGAAAACCTGTTCTGAAATATTTCCTTTCAATCAATAGATAAATAATAAGTAATACAATGATTTCTAACTATCAATTAGTTCTAATATCGGTATTTTTTTAATTATCTTGTATCCTTTTTGTTGTCCTCGACCCTTATTTCCTTTCCATTTCTGTTCTCCCTCTTCCCTCTATTAATTCAGCTTGAACCCGAGTTTCATTGCGGGCGAATCTTCTTTGATTCTTTCTCTTTACTTCTTTTTTTTAGTATAAAAAAACGGAGAGTAAAGAACAAAACAAAGAAAGGGGGTTAATCAAAGATAATTTATCGTATCTCTAATCTTCTTCATTCCTAACTAGAATGAAAAAAAAGGGAATGTCAACGCATCTGGGAATAAACGATTGATCTCTATTAATAGACCTGCTAAAGAGCCGAACCATAGAGTGCTTAACACGGGTGCCACGGAGAGATATGTTTTTATATCTCGCATTGAAAATCCTCCTTTTTTATTGTAATACATATATGATCAGATATATATGGAGGTAAGGATCACTTGTATTTGTACGCGGAATCCCTAACTAAAATTGGTATATATAACGTATAACGGCCCGGTAGATGATATTTTCCTTTCTTTACAACAGAAAAAGACGTCCACTTACTTTCTGAACATTACTGATACAAATTGATTTATATGTTGGGTTTAATTTCTAATAATATATAGATATAGAATTCTTTAATATTCTAATTATAATATATGTAGTATTATATGAGAATATGTTATATGAGACGAAAAAAAAGAAAAGACAAGAGATATTGTATATCAATGGAGGAAATAACGATGTGGAAAACAAGACGAGGATTCTCTACAATGACACTGTAGTCCAATTGAAAGGGATGTAGCGCAGCTTGGTAGCGCGTTTGTTTTGGGTACAAAATGTCACGGGTTCAAATCCTGTCATCCCTATCTATTACTTCTCCTATGTACAGTAATGATTGATCAATTGAGATCAATGAAAATGGGACATACATAAATAATCCTATATGATACTATAATGCATGCAAGATATAGTGGGGTTCAAAAAAAAAAAAAATCCCTTGATTTTTTATATTTGATAGGAAAGCGCTCTTAGTTCAGTTCGGTAGAACGTGGGTCTCCAAAACCCGATGTCGTAGGTTCAAATCCTACAGAGCGTGATTCTGTTCTTCTTGTTTCAAATTACAATGAAATAACTTTACTAACTTGAGCAGCAACTCAAATTTGACCTCCTCCTTTCTTTAATTCGCAGGAGGTCAATCAAAAAAAGAGATGTTATTTAAAAAGAGATGTTACTTAATCAAAGGTCCAACTGATCGCCGCGTCTGTATTGCAAATATGCAGTTACGAATAATCCAGCCAAAGTAATAGGAATTAGGCCTAACACGATTCCAAAAAGTAAAACTTCAATCATTTCAATTTTTTTGAAAGGGTAGGTAAAAGGAAGAGGTAATATCTATCCCTAAATATTAATCCAAATCGCCCATGAATCTCAATAACCAAGAATTTGCAATTTACATGGGAAGGAACTATGGACTACCTGGAATCTCACAAAAATTTGTATTTTTATGAATTGTTGATTCAATCAATTTCAAATAAGTCGTATCTTGCTCAGACCAATAAATAGAGCTGAGGTTATAGTTAAAGCCGCCAGTAGAAAACCAAAATAACTAGTTATAGTAGGCATGAAGGAACTAAATGGGATATTTCTATTTATACATATGTTTATGAAACACTTACCTAAGTTTCTATTTTTGAGAAATATATACAAGATAAGAAAAAGACCAATTGAGAAAATCAGCCTCAATTGAAAGCTTTTGATTTCATTTATCATTCATTTCATTATAGGCGGCACAAACAAAGATAGAGTGGCAGAAGTCAAGTAAAAAAAAATATCCACCGTCTTTGAATCTACCAATCCCACGATTCCAACTCAACAGATTCATTGA